GAGCTAGATTTGAACCGGTGACACAAGGATTTTCAAGCCTCTGCTCTACACAACTGAGCTATTCCCTAATTTTTTCGATTTTCAAAAAGAAGACTTTCTTTGTGAATAATCCACTTCGGATCCATTTGTGAAAGAGTAAAATGAATAAGAAAGAGATTGAATTTTCTTTGAACCACTTATGAAAAAAAAAGAGGAGAATATAGTAAAGAAGTAAAATGGGCTTTTTTACTGGGGATAGAGGGACTTGAACCCTCACGATTTCTAAAGTCGACGGATTTTCCTCTTACTATAAATTTCATTGTTGTCGGTATTGACATGTAGAATGGGACTCTCTCTTTATTCTCGTCCGATTAATCATTTTTTTTATATTTATAGAAGAATTTCAGTTACCAACGCAACATAGTCAACTCCATTCGTTAGAACAACTTCCATTGAGTCTCTGCACCTATCCTTTTTTATTCTCTTTTTTAAACCTTTGCTTTTCAAAAAAAAAGATTTGGCTCAGGATTGCCCATTTTTAGTTCCAGGGTTTCTCTGAATTTGGAAGTTTTCACTTAGCAGGTTTCCATACTAAGGCTCAATCCAATCAAGTCCGTAGCGTCTACCAATTTCGCCATATCCCCTTTTTAGACAAGGATCCAGTTGTAATTTTTCCCAACTCTTTCATTTATCTTGAAACCATTGAGTTCATTATATAATGATTCCTATATTAAAAAATTGTGTACGCCTATATTTCATTTCTTTTTTTGGCTATCCCCTCTCGTTCCACCTCTATTGTATGAATCATCTTTGTTTCAATCAGAAATGATTCTAGCATTGATGTATCCACAATTCAATACAGAGAGGTATATACCACATATATATACGTCCCCCCTTTCCTTTTATTTTTAGAGTGTGCTTTGGAATACTGGAAGGGTCGATATTCTTCCTTATTGTTTTTTTTGTCCTATCCTATCTTCATCCTTTTTCGAACGAAATCAGAGTAATGTCTCATTATAATTTTTATTGTTGTATCTTTATCCTTATTTTATACTTTTCTTAGGACTGATTCGCTATAATATGAATATAGTTAACCTTATTATTTGTTATTTGTTAGAACTATTCTAAAATATAAAAAAGAATTCAAATTTTTTGAGATTTTCAATATAATATTATTAGAAATTATTATAAAAAATTTATTTTTTTTTATTTCTAATTTATTATATTTATAAATATTTCTTATATAATGTAATGTCAAAAATATATATTAAATTAAGATAAATAATGTAAATTCGAATTAGTCAGATATTTGATTTCTGTTACATTATTAGAATAGAATTCTATTTAGTCATATTATTATATTTATTTATTAAATATATTATTTATTATTAATTTCATATTTTTTTATTAGTTATATTATGTTATGGATAGAATTATGAACTAGAATATAGAATATATAATTTCTATTAAATAGTTTATATTAAAAATATATATAGTTCATATTAACTTTACAGTTAATAGCGGGGATCTGGTAGTCTCTCGAATTCCTATGCATTATTTCTGTTATGTGAGCCCGCTTAGCTCAGAGGTTAGAGCATCGCATTTGTAATGCGATGGTCATCGGTTCGATTCCGATAGCCGGCTTTTTTCTCTATTGATTTTTCCATAATTATAATTGAGAATCTCTCCTCTCCATTTCTCCAAACGTTGAGTCACTAATCTATAATCTATTATGTATGTCGCGGTAATTATAAAAAAAAGTTGATTAGATCCAATTCGATTTATATTTTATATTTATATATATAATAAATCATAAAACAGGGCCTTAATCTTCTTTCTATAATATACAACAAAAATATGGATATTAACACAATACATTTCATTCTATTTTGTAATATTTCAATAGATTTCGCTTTGCTTTGTTTATCCTTTAGTTCAGTCTTAATTTTGATTTCTTCTGTAAAATGAATGAAATTTCAATAAAATAAAAAGGAGTCTTTACTTTATGTCTCGTTACCGAGGACCTCGTTTCAAAAAAATACGCCGTCTGGGGGCTTTACCGGGATTAACTAATAAAAGACCTAGATCCGGAAGTGATCTTAAAAACCCATTGCGTTCCGGGAAAAGATCGCAATATCGTATTCGTTTAGAAGAAAAACAGAAATTGCGTTTTCATTATGGTCTGACAGAGCGACAATTACTTAGATATGTGCATATCGCTGGAAAAGCCAAAGGGTCAACAGGCCAGGTTTTACTACAACTACTTGAGATGCGGTTGGATAATATCCTTTTTCGATTGGGTATGGCTTCGACCATTCCCGGAGCCAGGCAATTAGTTAACCATAGACATATTTTAGTTAATGGTCATATAGTAGATATACCAAGTTATCGTTGCAAACCCCGAGATATTATTACTACGAAGGAGAAACAAAGATCAAAAGTTCTGATTCAAAATTATATTGCTTCATCCCCTCAGGAAGGAGTGCCAAACCATTTGACTATTGACTCATTCCAATATAAA